AAGAAAGGTTTGGAACCCTCTCCTATCTAAGAAGACAGGGCACGCAACGGAAGACATGTAAAAAACAGTCGCTCTCGCCCCTATTCTCTCTTAATAACAGCCTCTCTCCCTCAATATCGGGCGAGGGAATCAAGCTCAATCACCGCTCAAGGCATAGGATTTTTCCAAAATCCAATGTCAGGTTCTCCTCTGTTCTTTAAGGTAGGTGGGATTCATCAATCCGATATAGGAAATGGAGGGAATGGATCTCAACCAGAAATATGATACTTTGTCGCGGCTGGTTGATAGCAGCCCCGCTGCTAAGGAATTTTCAGAGGTAGGAATTCAACTCAAATCTTTTCCATATCAATATCTTTGAAACTAGGCGTGGCTTATCAGTCTGATTTCCTACTTATTCTCCTAGGATCAAAACTGGAAGAAGGTAGGTAAGCTCGATCTAGCTATCCAGTTTCGGATTGGACGGGGATGAAGCTAATCTTAAAAATGACATGGATAGGCTTTCTTCTCGCTCAGCGAGTTGCTCACCTTCCGGGGACAGAGGGGCTGGGAAACTTAAAGGTTGATCATCGAAGCCAAGGCAATAAGGATGAAGGAATTTGAGCGCTGATGTAGCTAAGAGCCACCTTCATAGTCGATTCATTAGGGTCGTCACCTTCGAGCCAACTAGTGGAAAAGTATCCACCGTTTTCTTTGTCTGTTAAGCCTCACAGCTTCCTAAAGAAAACTGCAATCGCAGTTTATCAACCACTCACAAGACCACCGAGATCTTCGACTTAGCTCCCAAAGGTAATCCACCCGGCCCTTCCCCAACCGGAGGGCGGAAGATCACGAAAGGGAGACAGAGTCCTAACTAAATCATAACACAAGCTACCATTCCATCTATCATATCAGTCGAGTCGATCCGATTCGTTCTTATCTATAGATAACGCAAGAGAGAACTTATGACCTCGCGGATGGAGAGGGATTCGAACCCCCGGTATTCCTATCAATACTTCGGTTTTCAAGACCGACTCTTTCAACCGCTCAGACATCCATCCCCTTCGCGCTTCGCCCGCCCTATCTATCCGCGCGCTGGCGGGTAGGGCCTTATCTATGTGATTCGCTGCGCTTGCTTGCGCCTATCGGCGGATTCTATTGCCTGCCGGTTAGCGAAACTTTTCCGGTAGTACGAATCGCTACGCTTCGCTTCTTTCTATATGATAATATGCACCTTGGTTGCTGCGCTCCCTGCGGGTAATAGCAAGAGAGTGAAGAAGGAATGATCCTCCAAACTAAAAGAGTGATTGAGTCCGACTCAAGCGAGTGAGTGAAAGGCGTGGCAAGAGAGCGAGTTCGACTCGCGAACGATCAGCAAGTGAAGGACCGATCCTTTTGTTTTGCGCCACCAATACTGTTGCGAGACTGGTACTTGGCGGCTCACGAGCAATATATAGACTAAGGTTGCCCATCACTCCCTCGCTAAGGCCCTTTCTATTCTCTTTCTAGTATGGTTCCTTCATAAGAACACGGAACGCCCAGCTTCGCAGAGCAGCTCTCTCCCCAGACCAGAGCATAGTGTGGAATCTGGGTCGTTTCATCGAGCACCATTTCTTTTAGATAGAAAGGTATTCTGACTTTATTGGATCAAATAAGAACCTAAGCCTTCTACTAGTTTGGACAGACTAAGCTCTATTTCATAGATTGGACTCTTTTACTGTGATTAGCCCCTACTAGTAAGAAGCTGTTCGTTCCCTGGATCCACGTGTTCCTAGTCGGGCCTAAATGGATGAATGAAGAAGCGCGCCCGGGTAGACTTCAAGAGCTCTTTCTCTGCGTATCCTCCTACTTCTTATTCTGGGGGTCATAGAAAGATACGAACCGCCTACTCTTTAAAGCCCTACCATTAGATTTAATAAAATGAAAGCTGCTTGCCCTCAGTAATAAAAAACAGCGATCCCTCCCCTTCTGTTACCTACTTTTACTCATATCTTCGCGGTATACCTCAATACAAGACAAGCACAGGAAAGGATATTCAATCAAAACCGGGCTATCACCCTATCTAAGCAGGTTTCCCCTCTCCTCTACGGAAGTCATCTTTGAATCTATTTCAGTTCCTGTGTCTATCGCTATCGTCCTATTTTCTCTCAATTGCCTATCCTTTATAGATGAGGGGGAGTACCTTAGCAGTAGCTTCCAACAACTTAAGATTGACCTCCTCAAGTGCCAGATATGAATGTTTTATTCATTTCATACGGGACTACTTACTTACCTAAAGTGAACTTTTGGCTTACCTAAAAAGTGGACTGAAGGAACTGACCTAAGCATAGCTCTCTCTCTCAAATAAAAATGCCTTTCATTTCTCTTTTAAGACCTTTGTCCTACTTATAGTCTCAGTCCTCCAGCCTATCGAAAGTCATCTTTTTATTAACATTAACCAACAACACATGCACTTTGTTGGCACTAAAAAAAAGGTTATTCAATCCACTAGTGCAACTGAAGGAATTACCTCTTCTGAACCGGAATAAGAAAGAGCTCATAACCACTACTTGTGAACAGCTCTCCTCAACTGAAGGCGCACCTACTGTTACTAGAAGTCTAGTCTCTCTCAGGTCCAGTTTCGATCTCGAACTACAACATAGGCGGGAAAAGAGATATTCAGAAAAGCCGATTTCCTGTCCTGTCTTAAGAACCTGACTCAAAAGAGAAAAGAAGACCGGACTAAAAGAGATCTCACTTTCGACGATTGAACTCCACTTTCATATCAGGCTTGCACTGGAATTCACTTTCAGGAATCCTTGCTCCTGGCTCATATTCACATAGCCACTCATAAGAATAAGACGTTCAACTCCCTCAAACACGTGTAATTGAGAGAGTCAGAATATCAGTGCCTTGGGTAAATGTCTACCTTCGGGAGAATCTTACCGAACGACTTTCAAACCTGTCCTCTTCGCTTCCCAAGAGATTGGATTTAGGTAAAAGGGCCTTGTCGGCCACCGCTTGCTGACGACGGAACGCATCGTCAATAAAAGAAAAGGGTCCTCGCGTTGGACTTAGTGGGAAAGGTAGGGGTTCGGCATGTCCCTTGCTTGCGAACTTTTTGAGTAGGGCGCTGGAGGTCCCATTCCTCACGTTTACCGTTGTCCCCAGACTTCACTCTTTCAACACTTGTATACTTTACTCAGGCATGCCCCTGTCCCTGTCTCCTGTGATCCACCGATTCACTGAGTTCTTACCGCTGGGGTCCCTCTCTCTTAAAGCTCTATCAGACTTCCCCTTGCCGATTGAAGTGAAGAAAGCCTTATATTATATGGTCTCAACGAGAAAAGCCCTTTCTATCTTCTTAGTTATTAGTAAAGCCTAAAAAGGCCCTGCAATCAAAGTCAAGTGGTAACGAGCAAGAAAACGGATGCGCTAACGCGCAACGGCTTTCTAAAGCTCAATCCGTTGCTTCTTGCTTTCGAGCCGGAGTTTGCTGGGTAGCGAGTCCGTGAAGGTTAAATAAGACTTATGTTAAGCAAGCAGAGTAGTCAAGCCAAAGAGGAAAAAAAAGCAAGAAGCTGTTTTCGTTCGATCGAGGGAATCAATCGTACTTTCACTGCTGTGGACCGGCTTTCATAAAGCACCTTTGGGCAGCAGCTACTATTGGGATCCAATTCCGAGATAAATTCGACAATGAAACTCTTTAAGCAATGCTATTTTCTATGTCATTTTTCTTGACGCGATACAAAAGACGACTTTCGAGAGTCACTTAGCCCCTTGACCTCTTCTCTCAAAAAAGACGCTGTGCGGGCAAGTAGATCAAAGTCAGAGCGGGGAGGGAATGTTTTCAGTTGTTGGAGTACGACTTTTCATTTCCTGTTCGGTCTTTCATTTCAATAAGTAGTCAGCTGCGGGCTAAGAGGCCTCGTAGTCAGACTTCACATTGATTGAAGCAGCTGTTGGAGAGAAGGCATCAGTCAGACCTGCAATTACCGGGTAGTATGCAGCGGCAGTTTTCAATCATACAATGTGTACTCGTAGTCTGACTTTTAGCGGTAGTCAGCTGTCCTCGTTCTCCTCTTTGAATTGCCCTATTGAGTAAGGGTCGGGTCGGTGTTTGCAAAAATGTCGAGCCGACGGGGTCAGGTACCAGTAGTGACAATGGCAAAGGGGGGAGCAGGACACTCGTTGTGCTAGTGGAATGACCCAACTGGACCTAGTCAGCCCGAACCGTTTTGTTTTGCGGTTCTAGAGGACCCTGAACAAGAAGAGGCAAAGATGCCAGATCTGGACACTGCGGAACCGGAAGAGATTGCTCAGGATGAATGTCTGGGTAACAAAGCCGAGGAGGTGTAGTCAAGGAGATAACTCCCGAGGAGAGTGATTGGCCCCAAAGAAGGGAGGATCTGGAAGAGAGGGTTGATACTGGGTCAACTATGGCAGTGACTGAGGGGGACTTGCTCTGTGATAAACATTTTTTTGACTCCAAACAAGAACCTCAGGGCAGCCAATCCTAAGAAAAGAGGTGAACCCGAGAAGAGCAGTAAGAGTAAGCGTTCAGGTGCTGGTGCTATGACCTTAAAGGTGGAAGATCCTCCCCTGGTTCTAACCACCCTGAATGAAGAGTGGGCGAATAAAATGCAGAACATATCAGAGATGTTGAATTCTAAGAAAGAGGGGGGATGGGGAAAGTCAAGGCCAAAGAACAAAAGACAAATAAGGGCTGCACAAGACTAAAAACCAGAGGCAGCGCTAAGGTGCGAGGGGAATGTAAAAACAACAATAGTTCCACATGAAGGTCCTTATATGGAATGTCAGAAAGATCGGTAAAGTCGAGAAGCATAGAGAGGCCTTTTAGAGCACAAGAGGCAGATTTTATTGGCTTGGTGGAAAGCAAAGTGAGGAGTGGAAAGGCGGCCAGAATTACCAGATGCTTGGGAAAGGATTGTAGTAAAGCCATTACTGTGGAGAATGAAGCCGGGAACGGCAGAATTTGGCTGATCTGGAATATAACTATGACATTAACGAGATAGAGAGATCTGATCAGGCTATCTCTTGTAGCTGCTGGGGGAAGGAAGGAAAGTAGGGTTTCCTTCCAGGACCGGAGAAGGTAAAACTCTGGGCGGGATGCCAGGTTTCGCCTACGCTACGGTTTCACAAGATTGAACCTTCTTTGTGAAACCGAAGAAAAGGAGTTCCAGAACACGAGGGAATGGACTTTCATTCCCAGGACCGCCCCGTCTATGTACTCGGGGCCTCCCCCGATTGCTGGAAGATGCGCGCGATACGATAAAGGCCCCTGGGAGAAACCAATGAAAAGCCAGGGTAGAGCCTCGGAGCCGGCCCAAGCGAAGATCGGCACTCGCAGGCTTGAGGAGCAGCCCGAAAAAGGGAAAGCCGTGGAGACGGCAGACTCGCCAGTCAGGCACACCGTGAGGCTGACTACAGCAGACCGGGAGGTTACAATTCCTGTTTTCCTGTTTCAATTTCCGGGAGTGAATGTAGGAAGTGCAGACGGTGGATCAGGTGTGAACATTCAACCAAAGGCGTCTTGGGGATCGGCAATAGCTAAGCATTGTGGCCATCACAGTTCCAGCTACGTATGGCTGGCGTACAACCTACGGGCTTCTTAGCCAAAAGAAAAACAAGAAAAAAGTCTGCCTTCTTTGGTACCTTTAGTCCAATCTTAGACAAAGAGCAAGGAGGATATGAAGCACTGCTGGGTAGACCATGGCTCCAACCAGGTGGTTCATGACTGGGCTAATAAAAAGAGTCTCAAGCAGGGAAACGCAGGATGGAAGGCGGAAAAGGCTTGGCTTTGTTTCACAGAAAAAGGACTAAGGAAATTGAGTTTTCGTAGTGGTGATGCTGGCGTCAGTTGACCCGGTTGATAAATAAATAAATATTTTTTTCATTTATTTATATGCAAGATCGAAGACGCGATTCGCGCGGGTCTGCTTTTTTTTTAAGAAAGCAAGGAGGTGATTTGTTCGCTGGGCGATTCAGCGAGCCAAATCGCACTAATGCGATTCATTCGCCTACTATCCTATAGAGCAATTCAACCTCTTAGTAAGACTAGGGCTAGGAAAACTCATTCTATCTGGGGCCAGGTAGGTGAAGCGTCTAGCTTGGGGGGGGGGCGCGCCGAATCCCTGAAAGGCCTTGGTGATTCTCCAATTTTGAAATATGAAGATAGAAAACCATAATTATTCCAAACTTCACTTCAATAGTCTCGTATCCATGCTGCCTCGACTTTAATTTAAACTCGATGTTTGTTAACTAAGCGGGACACCCCCAAACTCTTTCTTATCAAAGCCCTTCCCCTTGTACAGCCTTACCGGGCTGTTTTCATTATGTGTTCTTTGCGGGAGGTTAGGAGTGAATTAAGCCAATGCGTACAAATAGACAGACCAGGCTCATCCTTTTATGTTGAGGTCGCAAGTCTGTCTATGATTAAGAGTCTAGGTGGTGTTGAAGCTGGCTCATTCATGCTAGTCATCTTAGAGCTATGAGTCAGAACAATGTTCACCAACTCTTCCATAGTAATCTTGTTCATATATCGAAAAAGCTTTAGAATATGAGTTTCCATTGTTATATTAAAGTCTTTTGTCTCCTCCCCAAGGTAGCATTGCCGAGCGGGCGATCCCTGTCTTGTTTATCCAGCTAGCTTTTCCCCGTGGTACTCAAATTATATTTGTGACAGCTCCTTCGGCTCAGCTACTTTTTTTTTAAGGTAAGGTGGGATCTTTACATTCTCAATAAAAATGCCTATCTATAAAGCGCTGAGTTGAAGAGGGAACAAGTCCCACAGAGAGATGATAAGTGGGGGAAAGAGTGAAATTACAACCTCTTCTGGAATGGAAGACCTCCCGTCCACTGACTACAAGACTGCACCTCCAAGTTAGCTTGACGGTCAGCTAAATGAGTCCCTTCCCTCTTCACATGATGAATTTTAACTCAACATATATTGAGAAATGTTTTCTCAGGATAAAGCATAGGCGCCCAGGTTCTTGATTATTACCATTCGTCCATCTAATCATGTTAAGAGAACCCCTTTTTGTTTGATATGATGACTTGAAAAGAATCAATAGTTTGGACAAAACTATGGCCATGCAGGAGAGTTTCTGCTTCTGCAAAGGTTGCATCTTTGATCCCTAGAAGGGATCTCTGTTCAATTCCACATGACAGCACTATTTCCATCTCTTATGACCCCACCATAATCCTAATTCCAAGAGTAGCCTTCCCTACTCCTTCCAATGTTATTTGAAGATAAAATTTCCACAAGATTGAGATAGATATGTTTGAATTTAAATAAAAAAAAGTAATGAAATAAGACCTCGTCATGTTCATCCTTACTAGCATCCCATACAAAAAATAAAATCTTTTTTTTCTTTTTATGGTCTGGATTTTTTTAATCACCTTAACGAAGGAGGTGGACTTCAACCAAGTCAGCCCTTCTTATGAAGTGGCTATGGCTATTTCCAAAGGAAAAGAAAAAGCCACGGTGCTCATATTTGGCTGCTAAGTACCTCTCCAATGGAA